ATAAATATTAGTCTTAACAAAAGAAGTTATAATCCTAAAAAATTCGAGTCACCAAAAAATATTTGGCAAATATTAAAAAGAAGAAATGCTCAATTAACCTATAAATTCCATTATTTTGTAAAATTTTTCATTGAAAGAATATACATATCTATCATTAATATTCTACGAATTAATAAACAACCTTTTCTTGAATCAACAAAAAAAATTATTGATCAATACATTTACAATAATGAACCAAATAAAGAAAAAAAAAATAAAAAAAATTCACATATTTTGAGTGATTTTTCCTACTTGTCACAAGCATATGTATTTTATAGGTTATCCCAAACCCAAGTTCTAAATTTGTATAAATTACAATCCGTTCTTCAATATCAGGGAACTTCTTTATTTCTTAAGACTGAAATAAAGAATTTTTTTGGAACACAAGGAATATTTCAGATCGAATTAGGACATAAAAAACTTCAAAATTCTGCAATGAATGGCTGGAAAAACTGGTTAAGAAGACATTATCAATATGATTTATCTCATAGTAGATGGTCTAGATTAATACCGCAAAGGTGGCGGAATAGAATTAATCAACGCTGTATTACTAAAAAAAAAAAAATTAATAAATGGGAGTCATATGAGAAAGACCAATTAAATTTTTACAGAAAAAAAAATGATTATGAAGTATATTCATTATTGAATGAAAAAGAAAATTTTCCAAAATACAATAGATATAACCTTTTATCATACAAATACCTTAATTATGAAAAAAAGAGGGCCTCTTCTATTTATAGTTATAGATCACGATTGGAAGTAAATAAGAATCAAGAGCTTTTTTACAATTCCAACATACATAAAGACAACTTTTTTTATATCTTGGAGAATCCTCTTATCAATAGTTATCTAGGAAAAGACAGTTTTTTATATATCGAAAAAAATGAAAATAGAAAATATTTTGATTGGAAAATCTTAAAATTTTATTTAAAAGAAAAAGCCGATCTTGAAACCTGGATACAGATCGATACCAAGATTAACCAAAGTACTAAGACGGGTACTCATAATTACCAAATAGCTGATAAATTGGGTAAAAAAGATCTTTTTTATCTTATGATTCATCAAGAAAAAAAAAAAAATGCAACAAATCTCACAATAAATCTTAAAGGGGTACTTTTTGATTGGATGGGAATGAATGAAGAAATGCTAAATCGTCCAATACCGAATCTGGAACTTTGGTTATTCCAAGAATTTTTACAACTATATAATGTATATAAAATAAAACCGTGGATTATACGAAGCAAATTTCTTCTTTTAAATTCTAATAAAAATGAAAATATTGGGGCAAGTAGAAATAAAAACATCGATGAAAAACAAAAAAGGAAATTTTTTAATTTTTTTATTCGATGGTATAAAAAAATAAAAAAGAAAAATAAAGAAGAACCCCTAGCACAAGGCGATCTTGGATTAAATGTAAAAAACCAAGGCAATCTTGGATCCGTTCTATCAAACCAACAAAAGGGTATTGAAGAAAATGATGCGGAATCTAACAGTAAAAAGCGTAAAAAGAAAAAACAATACAAAAGTAAGACGGAAGCAGAAATGGATCTCTTCCTGAAACGTTATTTGCTTTTTCAATTGAGATGGGACGATCCTTTGAATCAAAGAATAATCAATAATATCAAAGTATATTGTCTCCTGCTTCGACTGAATAATCCAAGAAAAATTACTATATCCTCAATTCAACGAGGAGAACTTCGTTTGGATATAATGTTGATTGAACAAAATTTAACTTTTCCAGAATTGATGAAAAAGGGACTATTTATTATCGAACCCACTCGTGTGTCTGTAAAAAATGATGAACAATTTCTTATGTATCAAACCATAGATATTTCCTTGGTTCATAAAAGTAAGTACAAAACAAGTAATCAAAAATACCACGAACAGGGATATTTTGATAAGACTCATTTTAATGAGTCCATTTCAGAATATCAAAAAATAATAAGAAATAGAGAAAAATTTGATTTTGATTTGCTTGTTCCTGAAAAAATTTTATCATCTAGACGTCGAAGAGAGTTGAGAATTCTCATTTGTTTCAATTCAAAAAGCGGCAAGGGTGTGGATAGAAATCCAGTATGTTATAATGAGAACTGGTCAAAAAATATTAGGTATAAAAATGAATTAATTCAATTCAAGTTTTTTATTTGGCCTAATTATCGATTAGAAGATTTAGCTTGCATGAATCGTTATTGGTTTAATACCAATAACGGTAGTCGTTTTAGTATGTTAAGGATACATATGTATCCGCGGTTGAAAACTTAGTTATATTTTTATTTTACCATAGAAGATATATGAAAGCTAACAGATGTACATATGCCCCTGTGTTATATTCCAGTGAATCAAAAAAATCTTTAATCTAGTAAATTTGAGGTAGGGTTAAAATTATTCACTTTTATGAATTCAAAAATATATGCGCCGTACTTTAAATACTTTAAAATAAATAAAATTTATGGAATCCATAAAAAAATACAGATTATTGTATATATCGCATTAAAATGACTAGCATTATTATTACTGATCGTTAAAATCCATATCTTTAAAAAGGGGCGGATAAATTTATGGTAAAAAATCCATTCATTTCAGTTATTTCTCAAGAAGAAAACAAAGGGTCTGTTGAATTTCAAGTATTCGGTTTTACCAATAAGATACGAAAACTTACTTCTCATTTACAATTACACAAAAAGGACTATTTATCTCAGAGGGGTTTACGGAAAATTTTGGGAAAACGTCAACGACTACTGGCTTATTTGTCAAAAAAAAATAGAGTACGTTATAAAGAATTAATTGATCAGTTAGATATTCAAGAAAGAAAAACTCGTTAATTTGCGGAATCATGTTATTTTTTCATTTCCATTTTGATAAACTTCTTTTCACTTTCAGCAATTCATGGAAGAATGAATCGATAAAAAACTTATGACTGCGCCAGTTACAAGAAAAGACCTCATGATAGTAAATATGGGTCCTCAACACCCATCAATGCATGGTGTTCTTCGACTCATTGTTACTCTAGATGGTGAAGATGTTATTGACTGTGAACCAATATTGGGTTATTTACACAGAGGGATGGAGAAAATTGCGGAAAACCGAACAATTATCCAATATTTGCCTTATGTAACACGTTGGGATTATTTAGCTACTATGTTCACAGAAGCAATAACTGTAAATGGACCCGAACAGTTAGGAAATATTCAAGTACCTAAAAGGGCTAGCTATATAAGAGTAATTATGTTGGAGTTGAGTCGTATAGCTTCTCATTTATTATGGCTAGGCCCTTTTATGGCAGATATTGGGGCACAGACCCCCTTCTTCTATATTTTTCGAGAAAGAGAATTAATATATGACCTATTCGAAGCTGCTACTGGTATGCGAATGATGCATAATTATTTTCGTATTGGAGGAGTAGCCGCTGATCTACCTTATGGCTGGATAGATAAATGTTTGGATTTTTGCGATTACTTTTTAACAAGGGTTACTGAATATCAAAAACTTATTACAAGGAATCCTATATTTTTAGAACGTGTTGAAGGTGTAGGCATTATTGGTGGAGAAGAAGCGATAAATTGGGGTTTATCAGGACCAATGCTACGAGCTTCCGGAATACAATGGGATCTTCGTAAAATTGATCGTTATGAGTGTTACGACGAATTAGATTGGCGGGTTCAATGGCAAAAAGAGGGGGATTCTTTAGCTCGTTATTTAGTACGAATCGGTGAAATGACAGAATCGATAAAAATTATTCAACAGGCTCTGGAAGGAATCCCAGGGGGTCCCTATGAAAATTTAGAAACCCGACGCTTTGCTAGAGTAAAAGATCCCGAATGGGATGATTTTGAATATCGATTTATTAGTAAAAAACCTTCTCCGACTTTTGAATTGTCGAAACAAGAACTTTATGTGAGAGTCGAAGCCCCAAAAGGAGAATTGGGAATTTTTTTGATAGGAGATCAGACTGTTTTTCCTTGGAGATGGAAAATCCGTCCCCCGGGTTTTATTAATTTGCAAATTCTTCCTCATTTAGTTAAAAGAATGAAATTGGCTGATATTATGACAATACTAGGTAGCATAGATATTATTATGGGAGAAGTTGATCGTTGAAATGATAATTGATACAACAGAAATAAAGGCTATCAATTTGTTTTCCAGATTGGAATCCTTAAAAGAACTCTACGGAATCATATGGATCCTTGTCCCTATTTTAGCTCTTGTATTAGGAATTCTAATCGGCGTATTAGTAATTGTTTGGTTAGAAAGAGAAATTTCTGCGGGGATACAACAACGTATTGGTCCTGAGTATGCCGGCCCCTTGGGAATCCTTCAAGCCCTGGCAGATGGTACAAAACTACTTTTCAAAGAGAATCTTCTTCCATCTAGAGGAGATGCTCGTTTGTTCAGTATTGGACCATCTATAGCAGTCATATCCATTTTACTCAGTTTTTCAGTAATTCCTTTTAGCTCTAACCTTATTCTAGCCGATCTTAGTATTGGTGTTTTTTTATGGATCGCCATTTCAAGTATTGCCCCCCTTGGACTTCTTATGTCAGGATATGGATCAAATAATAAATATTCCTTTTTAGGTGGTTTACGGGCTGCTGCCCAATCAATTAGTTATGAAATACCATTAACTCTATGTGTATTATCAATATCTCTACGTGTGATTCGGTGAGCCGTCAAAAACCTCCTATTCTTTATCTTTATCGGAAGAAAGTGAAATAATTTGAATTTTTTGATTCATCATTTGAATTGATAAATTAAACCAGATAGTTATATGAGTGAGAAAAAAACGGCTTTTAAATTTGCAGTAAAGTAATAAGGGTTTGAATCTCATTTCCTAATGTACAAGAATTAAGTAAAAGTAATAGAGACGGTTTACCCCAAGAATGGTTGATTAGTCATCATGACTTGAAGCGGGTTCAAAAGATCAACCATATGGAATTTTTAATATCTATTACTATAGATGTTATTACCATAATGCAAGGTTGAGCAAAAATAGGTGGATGGTTAGGAAGACCAAGATACACAAAGGATTCGTAATGGAGTTTATAGGAGTTATCCAAGAGGATATTTCTGTACAAAAAAGGAATTTGAATTGGGACTTTAAGTTAGTAGAAATGATAAAGAAGTACTCCCCACGATTCCGATCCAGAGTATGTTCCTATCCACTGATTAAATAAATAACTATTAAGAACGAAGTAATCTTTTACTTTGGTTAAAGTCCCTTTTTATGAGAAAGAAGAATAGGAACGAAATAAAATAGAAAGATGAAAAAAAAAAGAGATAGATTATTGTCATGATTTAGAAACACAAATCTCGTGTCTAATTCATTTTTTTTTTTTTCGTAATTAAAATAATAGGTTGAAATATCTATGTGATATTTTTACAAAAAGTTTTTTATTCAAGGATTTAGTTATTAATCAACAAAGAAAAATAAAAATTCTTTAAAGGATAAGATAAATTCAGAAGCACTTTTTTATTTATTAAAATCTAGCAGACAGAATTCCATTGGTATAATTCGGAACCTTAGGTGGGGTGTCTATCTATCCTATCAAATATCAAGATTCAAAAATAGCGAAGGTTCTTTAAATTTATTTGTGACCTCAGAGGAGCCGTATGAGGTGAAAGTCTCATGTACGGTTCTGAAATAGCGATGGAGCAGTGATGTTATCATCGACTATAATTATCTAACAGTTCAAGTACAGTTGATATAATTGAAGCGCAATCAAAGTATGGCTTTTGGGGGTGGAATTTGTGGCGTCAACCTATAGGGTTTTTTATTTTTCTAATTTCTTCTCTAGCCGAGTGTGAAAGATTACCCTTTGATTTACCAGAAGCCGAAGAAGAGTTAGTAGCAGGCTATCAAACCGAATATTCCGGTATAAAATTTGGTTTATTTTATGTTGCTTCGTATCTGAATTTATTAGTTTCTTCATTATTTGTAACAGTTCTTTACTTGGGGGGTTGGAATTTTTCTATTCCGTATATATCCGTTCCTGGATTTTTTGATATAAATAAAGCCGGTAAGGTTTTTGGAACAATAATTGGTATTTTTATTACATTAGCTAAAACTTATTTATTCTTGTTCATTCCTATTGCAACAAGATGGACTTTACCGAGACTTAGAATGGACCAACTTTTGAATCTTGGATGGAAATTTCTTTTACCTATTTCTCTAGGTAATCTATTATTAACAACTTCGTCCCAACTTCTTTCACTCTAAAGAACTACAATACTATTCACAACTTCTCTCAAACAAGAGAAAGAAACAAAAAAACCCTTTTTAAATATTCACTATATGTTCCCTATGGTAACTGAGTTCATAAATTATGGTCAACAAACAATACGAGCAGCCCGGTACATCGGTCAAGGTTTCATGATTACCTTGTCCCACGCGAATCGTTTACCAGTAACTATTCAATATCCCTATGAAAAATTGATCACCTCGGAACGTTTCCGAGGCCGAATCCACTTTGAATTTGATAAATGTATTGCTTGCGAAGTATGTGTTCGTGTATGTCCTATAGATCTACCTGTTGTAGATTGGAAATTGGAAACAAATATTCGAAAGAAACGCCTGCTTAATTACAGTATTGATTTTGGAGTCTGTATATTTTGTGGTAATTGTGTTGAGTATTGCCCAACTAATTGTTTATCAATGACTGAAGAATATGAACTTTCTACTTATGATCGTCATGAATTGAATTATAATCAAATTGCGTTGGGTCGGTTACCGATATCAGTAATTGATGATTATACAATTCGAACAATTTTGAATTCCCCTCAAATAAAAAAATAGATTCTTTTTTTGAATCCAAAATTGTTCAATTTCAATTGCTGAGGTTCAGTTTGAACCCCAATGAATGAAGTTTTTGCTTGTTCAATACAAACAATTAATCGATTTGTGAGAATCTTAGCTTAATTTGAATTGAAAAAATTTAATCTATTTTTATTTTATTTAAAATATATAGTTTCAAACTCGAATAGGAAATGCGGGTGATCCAATAACTTTATCTACATCAATCTATACTTATTCGTTTTATCGTTTTACATACAATTAAAAAGTATCAGAGTAACTTCTTTTTCCTGGTCAGGTCAATTAAATCATGAAAGATTTAGATTTTTATATTTTTCTATAAAAAATGGATTTACCTGGGCCAATACATGATTTTCTTTTAGTATTTCTGGGATCGGGTCTTATATTAGGAGGTCTAGGAGTAGTAGTACTTCCCAATCCAATCTATTCTGCCTTTTCGTTGGGGTTGGTTCTTGTCTGTATATCTCTATTCTATATTCTATCAAACTCCTATTTTGTAGCTGCCGCGCAACTCCTTATTTACGTAGGAGCTATAAATGTTTTAATCATTTTTGCTGTTATGTTCATGAATGGTTCAGAATATTACAAAGATTTTCATCTTTGGACCGTGGGGGATGGAGTTACTTCGATAGTTTGTACAAGTCTTTTTATTTCACTAATTACGACTATTCTAGATACATCATGGTACGGGATTATTTGGACTACAAAATCAAATCAGATTGTAGAACAAGATTTGATAAGTAATAGTCAACAAATTGGAATTCATTTATCAACAGATTTTTTTCTTCCATTCGAACTCATTTCAATAATTCTTTTAGTTGCTTTAATAGGTGCAATTGCTGTAGCTCGTCAATAAGAATTCTTTAAAACTAGGAATTCAAATCAAACTTTGTTCTTGGTTATCACATTTATTTTCCTTCATAAATTCTTTGATAAAAGAAAGGGGTTGATAAAAGAGAAAGACTTTAGGACAGTCTATTACCAACGGATTACTTTACTTTATTCCAGCCTTTCTATATGAAAGTAAATAGAATGCGTTGAATTGTTTGAAATGAATCAAGATTGATAAGGAGTTGGTTAATGATACTAGAACATGTACTTGTTTTGAGTGCCTATTTATTTTCTATCGGTATCTATGGATTGATCACAAGTCGAAATATGGTTAGAGCCCTTATGTGTCTTGAACTTATATTAAATGCGGTTAATATCAATTTTGTAACGTTTTCCGATTTTTTTGATAATCGTCAATTAAAAGGAGACATTTTCTCTATTTTTGTGATAGCTATTGCAGCCGCTGAAGCAGCTATTGGACTGGCTATTGTTTCATCAATTTATCGTAATAGAAAATCAACCTGTATCAACCAATCTAATTTGTTGAATAAATAGTATATCATATAAATTCTAAAATCTTGATAAATGAAGGCGTGTTTACTATGTAAGGTATGATTGTGGGTACAAAAATATAAGAAATAAAAGTATTTTGGTTCTCTCTCCTAACAACCCAGAAGTGTAGATTTGTCATAAAAATTCTGATAATTTATTGATTCATCTAGTATCTCAATATAGGATTCGTTTCTAAACTTACTAGATCGAAAATCTATAACGTTCAAAAATGTATAGATCCAATGTCACATTCAGTAAAGATTTATGATACATGTATAGGATGTACTCAATGTGTCCGGGCTTGTCCTACTGATGTATTAGAAATGATACCTTGGGACGGATGTAAAGCGAAACAAATTGCTTCCGCTCCAAGAACAGAGGACTGTGTTGGTTGTAAGAGATGTGAATCCGCCTGTCCAACGGATTTCTTGAGTGTTCGAGTTTATTTAGGATCTGAAACAACTCGCAGTATGGGCCTAGCTTATTGATCTGTTCTATAAAACTTTACTTGAATCCATTTGATTTTTTTTTACCGACTAAACCCGTGCTCAAAATCATTTGATTTTCGAGCACGGGTTTAGTGGTCCAAGTGTATCTTGTCTTTACCACGAATTATTTTCCTTGGTTAACAATAATTGTAGTTTTCCCAATATTAACTGGCTCCCTTATTTTCTTTCTTCCCCATAGAGGGAATAGGCTAATCCGTTGGTATACTATAAGTATATGTATTTTAGAACTCCTTTTAACAACTTATACATTCTGTTATCATTTTCAATCGGACGATCCATTACTCCAATTAGTTGAAGATTCTAAATGGATTAATTTTTTTGATTTCCATTGGAGGTTGGGAATAGATGGACTTTCTATAGGGCCCATTTTACTGACTGGATTTATCACTACTTTAGCTACTTTAGCGGCTCGGCCAATTACTCGAGATTCTCGATTATTCCATTTCCTGATGTTAGCAATGTACAGCGGTCAAATAGGATTATTTTCTTCTCAGGACCTTTTACTTTTTTTCATCATGTGGGAGTTAGAATTAATTCCTGTTTATTTACTTCTATCTATGTGGGGAGGAAAGAAACGTCTGTACTCAGCTACAAAATTTATTTTGTACACTGCAGGAGGTTCCGTTTTTCTATTAATAGGGGTTCTAGGTATCGGCTTATATGGATCTAACGAGCCAATATTAAATTTTGAAACATCAGCTAATCAGTCGTATCCTGTGGTCTTAGAAATAATATTATATATTGGATTCTTTATTGCTTTTGCTGTCAAATTGCCGATTATACCCCTACATACATGGTTACCAGATACCCACGGAGAAGCGCATTACAGTACTTGTATGCTTCTAGCTGGAATCTTATTAAAAATGGGAGCATATGGGTTGGTTCGTATCAATATGGAACTACTACCTCACGCCCATTCTATATTTGCCCCTTGGTTGGTAATAGTAGGTACCTTGCAAATCATCTATGCAGCTTTAACATCTCTTGGTCAACGGAATTTAAAAAAAAGAATAGCCTATTCCTCTGTATCCCATATGGGTTTCATAATTATAGGAATTGGTTCTATAACAGATACAGGACTGAATGGAGCCCTTTTACAAATAATCTCTCATGGATTTATTGGTGCTGCGCTTTTTTTCTTGGCAGGAACAACCTATGATAGAATTCGTCTTGTTTATCTTGACGAAATGGGGGGAATAGCTATCCTGCTGCCAAAAATATTCACAATGTTCAGTAGCTTTTCGATGGCTTCCCTTGCATT